GTCATTTATAGTCTATCTCTTTCTATATATGGAAAGTCAAGAAATTCTCATCGAAACATCGAGAAATTGTGCATATAGAAAACTCTAAAGAAAGAAAAAAAGGAGACCCATGCCATGATTTTCAAATCTTTTCTACTTAGTAGTCTAAGTTTCTCGATGAGGATAATTAATTCGGTCGTTGTGGTCGAACTCTATTATGGATTTCTGACCACATTCTCCATAGGTCCCTCTTAGATCTTCTTTCTCCAATCTTGGGTTAGGGAAGAAGGAGATATTCGCGACTACTGGCGGTTTCATTATGGGGCAGCTCATGATCTTCATATCGATCTATTATCCACCTCTGCATCTATTCTTTCTTAGCTAAACGGGTGGAAGATCCATCCAATTTGGTTATATCATGGACTCGAAAAACAGATCTGAATGTGACTGAAATGCACGATCTTCACAGGTATCACTTTTCACGATACCTAAACCTAAAAGGTGGAATAGCGATTTTCGAACCATTTCCTATAAGAGAATGGTTTCCATTACTTTGAGAAATGGATTCTATATCAAACTATAGCTATTGCATTAAAGAAGAAAAAAAACTAATAGAAGTCGAAGACGCGGAATGGTAGTGAATAGAGAAAAAGATTCTTCTGATTTTCTTGTTCCTGAAAATTTTCTATATATCTCCTAGACGCCGTAGAGAATTGAGAATTTTCATGTCTTTCAATTCTCGTACTCGTAATTGGAAAGTTACGGAAGGAGATCCATCATTTTGCAATGAAAATAACATAAAAAACTCTGGACAATTTCGAAATCAGACCAAGCGTCTTAATACATATGCAAAAAAATTCATTATTGGCCCACCATTGATTACAAGATTTCGCTTTTATGAATCGCTATTGGTTTGATACGAATAATGGGAATCGTTTCAGTATGTTAAGGATACAGATGTATCCACAATTCATTTAGAGTTACTTAATAGCCTATTTCTTATACTATATCTCTATCCCGTGAAATTCTCGAGCCGAAAGATGGATGCGTATGCTGTGTTTCATTTTGCTAAATGATATCAATTAAATGGTGTATCAATTCTATAAATTGGATATAGCAATAAATAAATCAGCAAAATTCTTTTATTTTAGATAGAAGAAATGTTTCTTCTATCTAAAATAAAAGAATGTACCCTTCTATCCAAATCCAATTTGCATCGATAAAATAAATCCAAATTCCAGATTTCAGCAGTAGATGAATAATTGCAAATTTTTATGTGTACGAGATTCGAATAACTTCAAAATAACTGACATAATTTTTTATTTTTCCTGATCAGAAAAATACATGAAAAAGAAAGGGGGTAGAAAAATTTTTTGATTTATGGTTAAAGAAGAAAAACAAGAAAACAGGGGTTCTGTTGAATTTCAAGTATTCAGTTTCACCAATAAGATACGGAGACTTGCTTCACATTTGGAATTACACAAAAAAGATTTTTCATCGGAAAGAGGTCTACGAAGACTTTTGGGAAAACGTCAACGTTTGCTGGCTTATTTGGCAAAGAAAAATAGAGTACGTTATAAGAAATTAATCAGTCAGTTGGATATTAGGGAGAAGTAATTTAATCGTTGAAATTTTTTTCTTATTTTATTAGTAGTCTTATAGTAGTCTTAGATTTTGCATTTTGATGAGCCTCATTTTGTTTTGAGGAATTCATGGAATAATCTATTTTCATGGAATAATGAATTAAGGAAGAAAAAAGAATATGAGTCTACCGCTTACAAGAAAGGATCTCATGATAGTCAATATGGGCCCTCATCACCCATCAATGCATGGTGTTCTTCGACTGATCGTTACTCTCGATGGTGAGGATGTTATTGATTGTGAACCCATATTAGGCTATTTACACAGAGGAATGGAAAAAATCGCAGAAAACAGAACTATTATACAATACTTGCCTTATGTAACACGGTGGGATTATTTAGCTACTATGTTTACAGAAGCAATAACGGTAAATGCACCAGAATTCTTGGAGAATATTCAAATACCCCAAAGAGCCAGCTATATTAGGGTAATTATGTTAGAATTGAGCCGTATAGCTTCTCACTTGTTATGGCTTGGACCTTTTATGGCGGATCTCGGGGCACAGACCCCTTTTTTCTACATTTTTAAAGAGAGAGAATTGATATATGATCTATTTGAAGCTGCTACAGGTATGCGAATGATGCATAATTACTTTCGCATCGGAGGAGTAGCTGCTGATCTACCTTATGGATGGATGGATAAATGTTTAGATTTCTGTGATTATTTTTTACGAGGAGTTGTTGAATATCAACAACTTATTACACAGAATCCCATTTTTTTAGAACGAGTTGAAGGAGTCGGTTTTATTAGCGGAGAAGAAGCTGTTAATTGGGGCTTATCAGGACCAATGTTACGAGCTTCTGGAATACAATGGGATCTTCGTAAAATTGATCCTTATGAGTCTTACAATCAATTCGATTGGAAAGTCCAATGGCAAAAAGAAGGAGATTCGTTAGCTCGCTATTTAGTACGAATCGGTGAAATGAGGGAATCCATCAAAATTATTCAACAGGCTATAGAAAAAATTCCTGGAGGCCCTTATGAAAATTTGGAAGCCCGACGCTTTAAGAAAGCAAAGAATTCCGAATGGAATGATTTTGAATATAGATTTCTTGGTAAAAAACCTTCGCCCAATTTTGAATTATCAAAGCAAGAGCTTTATGTAAGAGTAGAAGCTCCAAAAGGTGAATTAGGAATTTATCTGGTAGGAGATGATAGTCTTTTCCCCTGGAGATGGAAAATTCGTCCACCCGGTTTTATTAATTTGCAAATTCTTCCTCAGCTAGTTAAAAAAATGAAATTGGCTGATATCATGACGATATTAGGTAGTATAGATATCATTATGGGGGAAGTCGATCGTTGAAATGATAATAGATAGGGTAGAGGTAGAAACTATCAATTCTTTTTCGAAATCAGAATTATTAAAAGAAGTCTATGGACTGATATGGATTCTACCCATTTTGACCCTCCTACTGGGAATCACAATACAAGTACTCGTAATTGTGTGGTTAGAAAGAGAAATATCTGCATCGATACAACAACGTATTGGTCCTGAATATGCTGGCCCCTTGGGACTGCTTCAAGCTATAGCAGATGGAACTAAGCTACTTTTTAAAGAGGATATCCTCCCATCCCGAGGAGATATTCCTTTATTTAGCATTGGACCCTCTATAGCAGTTATATCCATTTTATTAAGTTTTTTAGTTATCCCTTTGGGATATCATTTTGTTTTAGCGGATCTTAGTATTGGTGTTTTTTTATGGATTGCCATTTCAAGTGTTGCTCCTATTGGTCTTCTTATGGCAGGATATAGCTCAAATAATAAATATTCTTTTTCAGGCGGTCTACGAGCGGCTGCTCAATCCATTAGTTATGAAATACCATTAACTTTTTGTGTACTAGCAATATCTCTACGTGTGATTCGTTAAAATAGGAGCTTTTTCCTATAAAATACATTGAATACTTATCTTCTTTTTATTATTCTGTATTCAGGTTCGTAAGTTAAACTAGATAGCTATATGAGTGAAACAAAACAACTTATTAATTTGTAGTAAAAAGATAAAATCTCATTTCCTACGTACAAGAATAAAGTTGAAGTAAACATAAGCAGTGTAAACTCTTTACCCCAAGGTTGAGATTCTTTGATTAGTCATCATATCTTGAAGCGGGCAAGAATAAAGGATTCACAATATGGAATTCCATTACTAGAATATTATAAGTTATTACTATAACTTATAATCATAAGGGAATCCATCAAAAGTTAGTGAAGGATTAGGAACACTAAAGTACATAAAGGATTAGTAATGAGAGAATAAAAATCATTAGAAATTTTTCCTCATAAAAGGAATCATAATAAGGACTTGAAATTGGTGGAAATGATCAAGTAGTACTTTCTTCGGATTCCGATCCAGAGTATGTTCCCATTCACTTGTTAAGAAAATGGCTATCAAGAACGAATTAACCCTTTATTCCTTTTTTCTTTTTAAGTATCCCCTTCCGGGGAAAAGAAGAATAGGACAAAAGATATGGAATGCAATACAAAAAAAGATTTATATTTATTCTTTTCTTCCTTTATCCATATTCATACAGAATTCCTCATGAACTAATGTCCAATTCTTTCCATTTATTAATTGCTATAACGAGTGTTTTATTCCAATACTAAGTTATTACTCAACAAAGAAAAATTATCTTTTTATTATATAAAGGATAAGATCAATTCGGAAGCGCTTTTTTATTATTCTAGCAGACGGAATTGCTTTGGTCTAATTTAGGACTTTCCAATTAATTTTATCTTACCTAATTCCATCTACGTCCAGGAGATAATACCGAAAGGAAAGAATCCTTTCCTTTTTCTGATCATAGAGGAGCCGTATGAAGCTAAGGTTTCATGTACGGTTTTGGAATAGCGGTGGGAACTGTGATGTTATCATCGACTATGATTATCTAACAGTTCAAGTACAGTTGATATAGTTGAAGCACAGTCAAAATATGGTTTTTTTGGATGGAATCTTTGGCGTCAGCCTATAGGCTTTCTAGTTTTTCTAATTTCTTCTTTGGCAGAATGTGAAAGATTACCCTTTGATTTACCAGAAGCAGAGGAAGAATTAGTAGCAGGTTATCAAACCGAATATTCTGGTATTAAATATGGTTTATTTTATCTTGCTTCTTACCTAAATTTATTAGTTTCCTCTTTATTTGTAACTGTTCTCTACTTAGGCGGGTGGAATTTTTCTATTCCCTATATATCCTTTTTTGGATTTTTCCAAATGAATAAAATGGTTGGAATTTTGGAAATTATAATGGGTATCCTTATTACATTAACTAAAGCTTATTTATTTCTCTTCATTTCTATCACAATAAGATGGACTTTACCCAGGATGAGAATGGATCAGTTATTAAATCTTGGATGGAAATTTCTTTTACCCATTTCTCTGGGCAATCTCTTATTAACAACTTCTTCCCAACTAGTTTCACTATAAATAAGATAATACAATAACAGTAAGAATATCTTCAACACAAAAGTTATCTCAAACAAGAGAAAGAAACATACCTTTTTCATAGATATTTAGGATATGTTCCCTATGATAACTGGGTTCATTAGTTATGGTCAACAAACAATACGCGCCGCAAGATACATTGGTCAAAGTTTCATAATTACCTTATCCCACACAAATCGTTTACCTATAACGATTCACTACCCTTATGAAAAATCAATTACATCGGAGCGTTTCCGGGGGCGAATACACTTTGAATTTGATAAATGTATTGCTTGTGAAGTATGTGTTCGCGTATGTCCGATAGACCTACCCCTTGTGGATTGGAGATTTGAAAAGGATATTAAAAGGAAACAATTGCTTAATTATAGTATTGATTTTGGGGTTTGTATATTTTGTGGTAACTGTGTTGAATACTGTCCGACAAGCTGTTTATCAATGACTGAAGAATATGAACTTTCTACTTATGATCGTCATGAATTGAATTACAATCAAATTGCTTTGAGTCGGTTACCAATCTCCATAATGGGAGATTACACAATTCAAACAATTAGGAATTCGCCTCAAAGTAAAATAGACGAAGACAAATTTATGAATTCAAGAACAATTACTGATTATTAGGATTTTTTTTTGTTAGAAAAATCCAATAGTTTTTTACTAACTATAAAGAAAAATAAATAACTACTGCTTATTGCAAATTATTCCTGATTTAAAATGAAAGTCGATTTTCGCAATGTAATTTATAACTATACAACTTATATACAAAATATACAACTTATATACAAAATATACAAAAAAATATCCTAATCCCTTTTTCCTTCCTTGAATCTTTTAGTTTTAGTCAGTTCATGAAAAATTTTATACTATTAATTTATTCTTATCCATAATGGATTTACCTGGACCAATACATGAGATTCTTGTGCTATTTGGGGAATTTATTCTTGTACTAGGGGGTCTAGGAGTAGTATTACTTACCAACCCAATTTATTCTGCCTTTTCGCTGGGATTAGTTCTTGTTTGTATATCCTTATTCTATTTTTTATTGAATTCCTACTTTGTAGCTGTCGCACAACTTCTTATTTATGTGGGAGCCATAAATGTCTTGATCATATTTGCTGTAATGTTTGTAAACGGCTCAGAGTGGTCTAAAGATAAGAATTATTGGACTATTGGAGATGGGTTTACTTCACTCGCTTGTATAACTATTCCTTTTTCACTAATGACTACTATCCCAGATACGTCATGGTATGGAATTCTTTGGACTACAAGATCAAACCAAATAGTAGAACAGGGTCTCATAAATAACGTTCAACAAATTGGGATTCATTTAGCAACCGATTTTTATCTTCCGTTTGAACTCATTTCCCTAATTCTTCTAGTTTCTTTAATAGGTGCAATTACTATGGCTCGACAATAAAAAATACTTAGAATGAGTCAAAATTCTTAGAATTTCAAATCTAAAATAAATAACTAAAGAATCACAATTTTTATTTAGTAAAACCCATCTACTGCCAACAAAACAAATACCTTCTTTTCTCTTTTGTTGGGTAATTGTTCTATATCTAATTGATTGAATCGGTTCAATTCTTGTCCTCATATTGAAATGAATCGAGATTGATAAGGAGTTAGTTAATGGTGTTTGAGCATGTACTTTTTTTGAGTGTCTATTTATTTTCGATTGGTATCTATGGATTGATCACAAGCCGAAACATGGTTAGAGCTCTAATATGTCTTGAACTTATACTGAATTCAATTAATCTAAATCTCGTAACATTTTCTGATCTATTTGATAGTCGCCAATTAAAAGGAGACATTTTTGCAATTTTTGTTATAGCCCTTGCGGCTGCTGAAGCAGCTATTGGACTATCCATTCTTTCTTCCATCCATCGTAACAGGAAATCAACTCGTATCAATCAATCGAATTTTTTGAATAATTAGACATAGAATCCTCTAAACAAAGGCACATATATAATAATATGGAACATTAAGATGAATAGAAATCGAATCTTATTTTCTTATTATTATTTAAGAATATCCTGGAATATGTTATTTCAGAGTATTCTTTTTTACTTATTGAATATTGCATTTTTGCAATTCATTGATATTGCAATTTGAATATTGCAATAATTTATATTGTAAAAATGATAGCCAATTTATTGGCTAATTCTAATTAGTATATTAGTATGTAGAATTCGTATAATTATGACTGTTGAAGACTTAAATTCAAGTCTCTTGGCTCTTTTTACGCTTTTTCACAAACAGATTAAGAATTTTTTTGTTAAAGTTTGGATAAACCATTGCTTCGTCTGGTGTCTACAATACATCTAACTTATATAGTACTAATTTCATATAGTACTAATTTTATTTTTACCAGATCGAAAAATTTTTTGTTGAAAAGGAAAATTTATAGATCCAATGTCACATTCTGTAAAAATTTATGATACATGTATAGGATGCACTCAATGTGTACGAGCTTGTCCAACAGATGTATTAGAAATGATACCTTGGGATGGATGTAAAGCCAAGCAAATTGCTTCTGCGCCGAGAACCGAAGATTGTGTGGGTTGTAAGAGATGCGAATCCGCTTGCCCAACAGATTTTTTAAGTGTCCGCGTTTATTTAGGGCCTGAAACAACCCGCAGCATGGCTCTATCTTATTGATACGTTACAAAAAAATACAATTGAATCGTCTGATTCCTCTTTACCGAAGAAGCCTGTGCTCGAAATAATCGAGCATGGGCTTTTCTGGTCAAAACGTATCTTGTCCTTATTACTTTATCATGAGTTATTTTCCTTGGTTAACAATACTTGTTGTTTTGCCGATATTTGCAGGTTCATTAATTTTCTTTTTACCTCATAAAGGGAACAAAATCGTTAGGTGGTATACTATATCTATTTGTTTATTAGAATTCCTTCTAATGACTTATGCATTCTGTTATCATTTCCAATTGGAGGATCCTTTAATTCAATTAAAGGAGGATTCTAAATGGATAGATGTTTTCGATTTCCACTGGAGATTAGGAATCGATGGACTTTCATTAGGATCTATTTTATTGACAGGATTTATCACTACTTTAGCTACTTTAGCGGCTTGGCCAGTTACCCGGAATTCGCGATTATTCCATTTTCTGATGCTAGCAATGTATAGCGGTCAAATAGGATTATTTTCTTCACGAGACCTTTTACTTTTTTTTATCATGTGGGAGTTAGAATTAATTCCTGTTTACTTACTTTTATCCATGTGGGGGGGAAAGAGGCGTCTGTATTCAGCTACCAAGTTTATTTTGTATACTGCAGGCGGTTCTATTTTTTTCTTAATTGGAGTTCTGGGTATGGGCTTATATGGTTCCAACGAACCAAGATTAGATTTGGAAAGATTGATTAATCAATCATACCCTGCAACATTGGAAATACTACTTTATTTTGGCTTCCTTATTGCTTATGCTGTCAAATTGCCAATTATACCCCTACATACGTGGTTACCAGATACCCATGGAGAAGCACATTACAGTACATGTATGCTTTTAGCAGGAATCCTATTAAAGATGGGAGCATACGGATTGATTCGGATCAATATGGAATTGTTACCTCATGCTCATTATCTATTTTCCCCCTGGTTGTTAATAATAGGAGCGGTACAAATAATCTATGCAGCTTCAACTTCTCTTGGTCAGCGAAATTTCAAAAAAAGAATAGCCTACTCCTCTGTATCTCACATGGGTTTCATAATTATAGGAATTGGTTCCATAACCAACATTGGACTAAATGGAGCTATTTTACAAATATTATCCCATGGATTTATTGGTGCTACACTTTTTTTCTTGGCGGGAACGGCTTGTGATAGAATACGTCTTGTTTATCTCGAAGAACTGGGCGGGATATCTATCCCAATGCCGAAAATTTTTACCATGTTTAGTAGCTTTTCAATGGCTTCTCTTGCCTTGCCAGGAATGAGCGGTTTTGTTGCAGAATTAGTAGTGTTTTTTGGACTAATTACTAGTCCTAAATTTTTGTTAATGCCTAAAATGCTAATTACTTTTGTAATGGCAATTGGAATGATATTAACTCCTATTTATTTATTATCTATGTTACGCCAGATTTTCTATGGATACAAGCTATTTCATGTTCCAAACGCAAATTTTGTGGATTCTGGACCACGAGAACTCTTTCTTTTAATCTGTATCTTTTTACCAGTAATAGGAATTGGTATTTATCCAGATTTTGTTCTCTCGCTATCCGTTGACAGGGTAGAAGCTCTCTTATCCAATTATTATCCTAAATAGGATTTTCCTTTTTTAACTAGTTCGCTCCATATTCTATAGTTAAAAAACCTAAAAATTTAGAAAAAAGTAAAAAAGTCTAATTAGATCTATCTCAAATTTTTGAGAACCCTTTGAAAAGACGTTCAAGGGGTTCTCAAATCAAACAAAAATGGAAAAAAAATGAGGGTTTTATGTTATCTAATCATTTAGTTTTATGTTATCTAATCATTTAGATGGTAATGTAAATGAACCATAACTATGTAAACCTATTCCTAACAAATTGATACCAAAATAGCAGATCCAAATTATAAGAAATCCTATTGAAGCTACAAGTGCTGAATTCGTACCCTTCCAATTAGGATTTGTTCTACTATGTAAATAAATTGCAAATATGGTCCAGGTAATAAATGCCCAAGTTTCCTTAGGATCCCAATTCCAATAGGATCCCCACGCCTCATTAGCCCATACTGCTCCACAAAGAATACCCATGGTTAAAAGGGTAAACCCTAGACTAATCACACGATAACTCCAAGAATCCAAACGCTCAGTTAATTGATATTTGTAATAATTTGGAAATGCAGGAAAAGAAGTGTTTTTTAAAGCACTTTTTTTTGCATAGAAATATTCAATCTCACTAAAGAAAAATGTTTTAAGTAAAACATTTTTTTTGTTTTTAGAAAAGAAATAGAAATTCTTTCGAAATCTAATGATTAGAAGGGCAGCGGATAATAAGGATCCGCACAAAAGAGTTGCATAGCTTAGTAACATCATACTGACATGCATCATTAACCATTGAGATTGTAGAGCAGGTACTAGTATTGTAGATTGATGCATTTCATTTAAAAGACCCGAGGTGGCAAAGGCTTGCGTTAAAATAGTACTTGGCATAGTTATTGTGCTTAAATCATTTTTAGAGTTCTGTATCTTAGGAATAGTATGAAGAATATACAGAGCCCATGAAAGGAATATCAATGACTCATATAAATTACTTAATGGAAAATGTCCCGAAGAAATCCAACGAGAAACTAAGAATACTGTTATAGAGAAAAAAGTGGCTATCATTCCTTTTTCTGACGAATCACGTAATCCTCTAAGTTCACGAACTAATAAGGTTATCAAATGAATCGTAATCACAATTGAAATGGTTGAGAAAGAGATATGAGTTAGTATATGTTCTAAAGTTGCAAATAGCATAAGGAGAAGGTCCCATTACTAAATTGGAAATTTCGAATTGAATCCATTTTCTAATCTATTGTATTCTTTTTCGAGAATGCCGCCACTCGGACTCGAACCGAGATGCTTGAGCACTGCTTCCTAAGAGCAGCGTGTCTACCAATTTCACCATGGCGGCTAACTTGAAATAATAGTTCACTTAAAAAAATAATAGTTATTTTCTCGCGAATCGTCGAGATTGGGAGAGTCCATAGAATTTAAGAACATTAGAATTTCATCATTAAATACAAATAATTTTTTATTTTAGAAGAATTTCTAGAATGAAAGCTTTTACGCTCTTATTAATATGATTTACCAGTCCTAAACCAATTTATTTGTGAATTTTGGATAAGATAGGTAGAGGTTGTAAGTCCTATTGCAAGAATACTCTACTTTTGATATTGATAATGGAATCCTCATATTTTTTTTTTATGAGGATTCCATTATCAATATCAAAAGTTCTTTGATAAAAAAAGAATACAGAGGACACAATATACCAAAAACGTTCGTTCTATATAACAATAACAGAGGAATTTTTTTTTTAACAATATTGTACCGAGGAATTCGATACCTAAAAGTACATTTATTAATTAATCCGAATTATTCATTCATATTAAATAATTGGAATTTCTTTTGGATAGGTCAATTCAGATTATTCCAAAACCTGATTATTTGTTTGTTGCCCAGAAAAACCTTTTGGTTTTGGATGCTCGTTGCCCCTAGAAAATGATCTTGATTTTGCTAAAGAATAAGATTGTACTATGGAAAAATAAGTCTTTTTCTTCCAAATATTTTTACGAATACGCTTTTTTGACATCGAAGTACGTTTTTTTGGAACTGCCATTCAAAAAGGGGATTACTTTTTTCTAGTTGTATGTGAAAGACATCTATTGTCACAAATCAATCCTTCTTTCTGTTTTTTCTTAGTATTTATACTTAGATACTGAAAGATACTGAAATTCAAAATTTTTTTTTACTTCATTTTGTCTAATGTGGATAATACAAGAGTTTTTTAGCGTATTTTTCATATATATTTTATACTTTGTTTTAATAATAAGGTTTTCTATTTAAATCAATTTATATTTCAAATATACTCCATATATAAAATTTAAATATACCGTATGGGGGATAAGCCCCCATATAAGATAGGGAGATAAAAAGAAGATAAAATTCAAATAGTTAATTAAGTTCAGAACGGTATTCTACAATAGAATTCCAATCAAAATAAAAAAATACTTAGTCTCTTAAACAAGACATTCTAAAACTTAGATAATTCTAGTCATTAGAATTTCCATTTTATATGAAGTAAGCAATATTCGAGAATTTCTTATAAATATAGGTTTTCTTTTGAATTCAATCAATCAGTTACGAAACAAGAGAACTATTTCATTTTAACAGAAAGAAATGCAAAAATGAATAGAAAGTAAAATGATTCAATCTTTTTTATTATAAATATCTTTTTTAGCTAATAACTAGATAACGAAATTTCTTGATTAACTTTTTGAATTTAAGCAACTAAACTCATTCTGAATTTGAGAAAAATTTAGAAAAATTCAGAATTCCAGTATTTTTTCTTATTCTTATTTTGTTTTTTTTTTATTTCTTCAGAAAAAGATAAGAATAGGTTTGGTGAATTGGAAACAATTTTTTTTTTTTTTTAGAAAAATTGAACTATAAATTTCAACTAAAAATTGCTATTTCTTTTCTTATGGAACATACATATCAATATGCCTGGGTAATCCCTCTTCTATCACTTCCAGTTATTATGTCAATGGGGTTTGGACTTTTTCTTATTCCGACAGCAACAAAAAATCTTCGTCGCATATGGGCTTTTCCTAGTGTTTTACTCTTAAGTATAGCTATGGTATTCTCAATTCACCTGTCTATTCAACAAATAAATGGAAGTTCTATCTATCAATATCTATGGTCTTGGACCATCAATAATGATTTTTCCTTAGAATTTGGATACTTGATCGACCCCCTTACTTCTATTATGTTAATACTAATTACTACTGTAGGAATCTTGGTTCTTATTTATAGTGACGATTATATGTCTCACGATGAAGGATATTTGAGATTTTTTGTTTATATAAGTTTTTTTAATACTTCTATGTTGGGATTGGTTACTAGTTCCAATTTGATACAAATTTATTTTTTTTGGGAACTTGTGGGAATGTGTTCCTATTTATTGATAGGCTTTTGGTTTACACGGCCAATTGCAGCGAGTGCTTGTCAAAAAGCTTTTGTAACTAATCGTGTAGGGGATTTTGGTCTGTTATTAGGAATTTTAGGTTTTTTTTGGATAACAGGTAGTTTAGAGTTTCGGGATTTGTTCAAAATAGCTAATAACTGGATCCCTAATAATGGGATTAATTCCTTACTTACTACTTTGTCTGCTTTTTTATTATTTCTTGGTGCAGTTGCTAAATCTGCACAATTCCCTCTTCACGTATGGTTACCCGATGCTATGGAAGGACCCACCCCCATTTCGGCTCTTATACACGCAGCAACTATGGTTGCTGCGGGGATTTTTCTTCTAGCTAGACTTCTTCCTCTTTTCATATCCCTACCTTTGATAATGACTTTCATTTCTTTAGTAGGTACAATAACACTCTTCTTAGGAGCTACTTTAGCTCTTGCTCAGAGAGATATTAAAAGAAGCTTAGCCTATTCTACAATGTCTCAATTGGGTTATATGATGTTAGCTCTAGGTATAGGTTCTTATCAAGCTGCTTTATTCCATTTGATCACTCATGCTTATTCGAAAGCTTTATTGTTCTTGGGATCCGGATCCATTATTCATTCAATGGAACCTCTTGTTGGATATTCACCAGATAAAAGTCAGAATATGGTTCTTATGGGTGGTTTAAGAAAATATGTCCCAATTACAAGAACCACTTTTTTATGGGGTACACTTTCTCTTTGTGGTATTCCACCTCTTGCTTGCTTCTGGTCCAAAGATGAAATCCTTACTAATAGTTGGTTGTATTCACCCTTTTTTGGAATAATAGCCTCTTTTACTGCAGGATTAACTGCATTTTATATGTTTCGGATATATTTACTTACTTTTGATGGGTATTTGCGTGTTCATTTTCAAAATTACAGTAGTGCTAAAGAGGGTTCGTTGAATTCAATATCTTTATGGGGAAAAAACATATCCAAAAGAGTCAATAGGAATTTTGTTTCATCAACAAGGAAGAGTGGAGTTTCTTTTTTTTCACAAAATATACCCAAAATTCCTGGTAATACAAGAACTAGGATAGGATCCTTTAGTACTCCCTTTGTTGGGGCTAAAAAAACTTTTGTCTATCCTCATGAAACGAGAAATACTATGCTATTTCCTCTTCTTATATTACTGCTTTTTACTTTGTTCATTGGATCCATAGGAATCCATTTTGATAATGGAGCAAGGGATAATGGAATATCGGAATTAACCATATTATCAAAGTGGCTAACTCCTTCAATAAACTTTTTTCAGGAAAGTTCTAATTCTTCTATAAATTCATATGAATTTCTCACTAATGCAATCTCTTCTGTAAGTTTAGCTATTTTGGGTCTATTCATAGCATATATCTTCTATGGGTCTGTTTATTCTTTTTTTCAGAATTTGCATTTTTTAAATTCCCTTGTAAGGGGAAATCAAAAAAAGTTTTTTTTGGATCAAGTAAAAAAAAAGATATACAGCTGGTCATATAATCGTGGTTATATAGATGTTTTCTATAGTAAGGTCTTTATCCTGGGTATAAGAAGATTAGCCGAACTAACACATTTTTTTGATAAAGGTGTCATTGATGGAATTACCAATGGTGTAGGTCTTGCTGGTTTTTGTATAGGAGAAGAGATTAAATATGTAGGGGGAGGGCGAATATCGTCTTATCTTTTCTTTTTTTTATGTTATGTATCCTTGTTCTTATTCTTTTTTCTTCCTTAATTCATTATTCCATGAAAATAGATTATTCCATGAATTCCTCAAAACAAAATGAGGCTCATCAAAATGCAAAATCTAAGACTACTATAAGACTACTAATAAAATAAGAAAAAAATTTCAACGATTAAATTACTTCTCCCTAATATCCAACTGACTGATTAATTTCTTATAACGTACTCTATTTTTCTTTGCCAAATAAGCCAGCAAACGTTGACGTTTTCCCAAAAGTCTTCGTAGACCTCTTTCCGATGAAAAATCTTTTTTGTGTAATTCCAAATGTGAAGCAAGTCTCCGTATCTTATTGGTGAAACTGAATACTTGAAATTCAACAGAACCCCTGTTTTCTTGTTTTTCTTCTTTAACCATAAATCAAAAAATTTTTCTACCCCCTTTCTTTTTCATGTATTTTTCTGATCAGGAAAAATAAAAAATTATGTCAGTTATTTTGAAGTTATTCGAATCTCGTACACATAAAAATTTGCAATTATTCATCTACTGCTGAAATCTGGAATTTGGATTTATTTTATCGATGCAAATTGGATTT